CGTTCCTCCATTGATCAAGAATTTCGGTCTTTGGGAAGTATCATGATCATCTAATAAGAAGGGTTTCAATTTATTCAAATGAACGATTTGAACACCTATTGATTCTAACAACTGATTGCAGAGTTGAGCATTCGGACCTTTCAATTCATAGATGTGGATCTCGGACCTATGAATGGGAATATTCCCAATACTCACAAAGAAAAGGGGAAGTGACTTGGACAAAAAGGGAAGTGACTTGGACAAAAAGAAACGAAGTGACTTAGACAAATCTTGTTTGTCGATAGCCTCGGACCAATCAATCGAATATTGATTAATACGTAATCGATCGAACACTACTTGAAAACGGTTCTTCTGGTCAGAAATGAAATGTTCCAAATGTTCCTGGAAATTCTTGCTCCCATTGGACCATTTGTATCTATATGCATCAGGATCCCGATTCATGGATCTCTCGGTTCGAGAAATAAGAGGATCAAACCATTTCTTCTGATTAAAATTCGATAAATATTGGTTGATCATATATTTCATTATAGTTATATGATTCAGAGTCTCATTTCCTATTTGATCCCTTTGAATTTCATATTCGAAGTTGCGATCGGATCTATTCATTAAAAAGAATCGATTCGATACACTTCTTATGTACCCATAGGTGTTATATTGGATTTGCATCAGATTTCGGATCAATCTATATTGATTGACTGCCTCCATTGTGTTGTTGCTAGCAAATACCGCCGTTTTTATTTTTGGATCTTCCAAATCATTATCATTCCCGCAGTAGATACGGACCGAGTTTTTTCTGATCCTTCGATAAAAAGATTCATTCTCTTCATAAAAAAGAGGAGGTAGAATCAAAAAAGAAATCTTTTTTGATTCATCTCTGGAGTTGAATACCTTATTCAAGAATTTTTTTTGATCTAACCCGTAGGAATCAATAGAAAAGGCAAATCCCCTATGATACACCAGATCCGGCCCGGTTATTGATAGAGTGAATAGATCTGCCATTTCTTGAAATTTCTCTTCTGATTCAAAATCGTGGTGTAACGTGTATCCCCCCTTGTTCTGGCCATGGAATAGATGAAATAAATAAAAAAATGGATTTTTGTTCAAGAATGAAATCTTATTGGAACTGTCCGGTGCATCCTTCGGAACCATATCAGATCCCGGATCTGATGAAATAGGATGAATTGAGACGGTATTTTGTAAATACGTAATTATCTTGAATATATCAACCATTTCTTTATTTTCCGATCGCCTGGAAAGAACAAAAGAAACATCCTTTTTTTTATTCAAAAATTTCTGATCTCTAGTGGACCTCTCAGTAGGATTCGAACCCAGATGAAGTTCTGACCATCTGTCAGAGAAAAAAGAACGAATTGATCTTGTAGGATTCCCAAGAAATTCTTCGATTTCTTCCGGAAGCAGATGATTATTCATCTGCTTCTCACGTTCCGCGAATAGCCGGGACATTGAGGAAGATCCAAAAAGGCATTTCGGGAATCGATCTGATTCTATCTCTGTTCCTTCCGTTTGAAGAAAGGAAGGATCCCAAAGAATCGATCTTTCTTTTTGAATATTTGACAATGCATTCCGTACCTTGCTAAAAAACCGATCCTTGTTTACCAACCACACATTGTCTAACCAAATCAAATTCTCTCTCGATACGTTCCTCAAAAAATCCGATTCGTGCCGATTCTTTCCCCAACTAACGAAGAGATCTTGGTGGAATTGCCACATATGAAATTGAGCACAATTTTGCAAAGAAATACCCCACTTGTTTCTCGAGAAGAGATGGGAAACATGCTCAATATAATTTGATTGAATAGTTGCCTCAGCTCCTTGTTGTTTGAAGAACCCCCCCCCTTCAATTGGTCTTTTTTCACGAAAAGCGGACATGAGATAACAAATAAAGTCTTTCCCTAAGACTTCGAATAGCTGTCCCGAATTCAAGTTGAGTATGTTTCGCTTCTTCCTCGGAGAAAGACGATCAAACAATTCCCAATCATGGTCCTTGCGGATCAGATCATCCGTATAGGATAAAAAAAGAAACTCCAGATATTTGCTATCTCTCTCTTTGAATGAGATCTCAATTCCAGCTACGGTTTTATTAGATACCTTACAACTAGAATCCCTCTTTTTTCCGATCCGGTTCCTCCACCACCGCGAACCCCGGTTAGATTCAGGCATGATACACTTTTTATTTATTGGGAGAACCCAAGTACTCTCTTGCGGATCCACGAAACAACTCTCAGAACTATTTTTCCCTTTTGGAAGATACAGGGGCGAAACAATCAACCTATTGATATTGCAAGACCAAAAAGATTCTTCCAATGTCTCATTTCTGGGTCCAATGGAATTCATAGGTATAGGAAGAAGCCCCATCAAATAGAGATTTTTTCTTTCGACAATCTTTCGATTGTTAATACGAGATATAAGGACCGCTACTACAAGCAGTACTATACCTTTGATCGTGAAATATCGATTGCTTCTTGAACCCTGTGAATCACGTGAAAATAAGATACTCCAAATTCGGGGGTCAAAGAGTTTCATAAAACGTTCTTGGTGGAAAAGAATGTGAGTGAAAGATCCCACTGAATTGAATTTGGTCCATGAATCTAAGAAATAGTGAGAATTCTTGATCTCTCTCAATATCTCTCTCAATTCGAAGATCCAGGATTTAAATTGATGTCCTCTCATTGATTCCTCCTAAAGATTTCATTTCAATTGGAATTTGGTTATTCACGATGTACGATGATCCCTGTTAAGCATCCATGGCTGAATGGTTAAAGCGCCCAACTCATAATTGGCAAATTCGTAGGTTCAATTCCTGCTGGATGCACGCCAATGGGAACGTTCAATAAGTCTATTAGAATTGGCTCTGTATCAATGGAATCTCATCATCCATACATACCGAATTGGTAATTGGTATGGTATATTCATACCATAACATATGAACAGTAAGAACTAGAATTCTTATCGATACTGGAACTCATAGGGAAGAAAATGGATTTATGGATGGAATCAAATATGCAGTATTTACAGAAAAAAGTATTCGGTTATTGGGGAACAATCAATATACTTCTAATGTCGAATCAGGATCAACTAGGACAGAAATAAAACATTGGGTCGAACTCTTCTTTGGCGTCAAGGTAATAGCTATAAATAGTCATCGAGTCCCCGGAAAGGGTAGAAGAATGGGACCTATTATGGGACATACAATGCATTACAAACGTATGATCATTACGCTTCAACCGGGTTATTCTATTCCACCTCTTATAGAGAAAAGAACTTAAAGCAAAATACTTAATAACACGGCAATACATTTATACAAAACTTCTACCCCGAGCACACGCAATGGAGCCATAGACAGTCAAGTAAAATCCAATCCACGAAATAATTTGATCCATGGACAGCGTCGTTGTAGTAAAGGTCGTAATGCCAGAGGAATCATTACCGCAGGGCATAGAGGGGGAGGTCATAAGCGTCTATACCGAAAAATAGATTTTCGACGGAATGAAAAAGACATATCTGGTAGAATCGTAACCATAGAATACGACCCTAATCGAAATGCACACATTTGTCTCATACACTATGGGGATGGTGAGAAGAGATATATTTTACATCCCAGAGGGGCTATAATTGGAGATACCATTGTTTCTGGTACAGAAGTTCCTATATCAATGGGAAATGCCCTACCTTTGAGTGCGGTTTGAACTATTGATTTACGTAATTGGAAGTAACCAATTAGGTTTACGACGAAACCTAGAAATCGATCACTGATCCCTCTACGGGAGAAACCTCAGCAGAAAACTGTTGAGTAACGGCAGCAAGTGATTGAGTTCAGTAGTTCCTCATAGAAAATTATTGACTCTAGAGATATGGTAATATGGAGAAGACAAAATTGTTTGAAGCACGCACAGAACCGGAAGCACCCCTTGTTTCAAAGAGAGGAGGACGGGTTATTCACATTTAATTTGATGGTCAGAGGCGAATTAAAAGCTAAACAGTGGTAATTATAAAGATCCCCGGGGAAAAATAGAGATGTCTCCTACGTTACCCATAATATGTGGAAGTATCGACGTAATTTCATAGAGTCATTCGGTCTGAATGCTACATGAAGAACATAAGCCAGATGACGGAACGGGGAGACCTAGGATGTAGAAGATCATAACATGAGTGATTCGGCAGATTTGGATTCCTAATATATCCACTCATGTGGTACTTCATCATATGATTCATATAAGATCCATCTGTCTAGATATCATCATATACATCTAGAAAGCCGTATGCTTTGGAAGAAGCTTGTACAGTTTGGGAAGGGGTTTTTATTGATAAAAAGAAGAATCTACTTCAACCGATATGCCCTTAGGCACGGCCATACATAACATAGAAATCACACTTGGAAAGGGTGGACAATTAGCTAGAGCGGCAGGTGCTGTAGCAAAACTGATTGCAAAAGAGGGTAAATCGGCCACATTAAGATTACCATCTGGGGAGGTCCGTTTGATATCCAAAAACTGCTTAGCAACAGTCGGACAAGTGGGTAATGTTGGGGTGAACCAAAAAAGTTTGGGTAGAGCCGGATCTAAGCGTTGGCTAGGTAAGCGTCCTGTAGTAAGAGGAGTAGTTATGAACCCTGTAGACCATCCCCATGGGGGCGGTGAAGGGAGAGCCCCAATTGGTAGAAAAAAACCCACAACTCCTTGGGGTTATCCTGCGCTTGGAAGAAGAAGTAGGAAAAGGAAAAAATATAGTGATAGTTTTATTCTTCGTCGCCGTAAATAAATAGGAATATAGAAAATCGAATTTTTAGAATTTGAAATCATGTGATGGGCGAACGACGGGAATTGAACCCGCGCGTGGTGGATTCACAATCCACTGCCTTGATCCACTTGGCTACATCCGCCCCTTATCTAGCTAAAGGATTTTCTTTTTCCATATTGTATTTATTCTTACCTTCATACTTAGATCAATATATTGGGCATAGAATGCCAATTTTTAAAATGTAATAGTAATATAAGGAGTAATCCGCTGTGACACGTTCAATAAAAAAAAATCCTTTTGTAGCTAATGATTTATCGGAAAAAATTGAAAAACTAAATATAAGGGAGGAGAAAGAAATAATAGTAACTTGGTCTAGGGCATCTACCATTATACCCACAATGATTGGCCATACAATTGCTATTCATAATGGAAAGGAACATTTACCCATTTATATAACAGATCGTATGGTGGGTCATAAATTGGGAGAATTCGTGCCTACTCTCACTTTCGCAAGACATGCAAAAACCGATAATAAATCTCGTCGTTAATTTCTTTTTTTTTAGTAAAATAGGCAGTTTTTATTCATTTAGTGGGGGATAACCTTAATGATAAATAGAAAGAACTCGCGTTGGAGTACAGAAATTAAAGCTTTAGCTCAACATAAACATATATGTATGTCTGTTTTCAAAGCACGAAGAGTAATTGATCAGATTCGCGGACGTTCCTATGAAGAAGCACTTATGATACTAGAACTTATGCCTTATCGAGCATCTTATCCCATTTTGAAATTAGTTTATTCCGCAGCAGCAAATGCAAGTAATAACATGGGCTTAAACAAAGCTTATTTATTTATTAGTGAAGCTGAAGTCAACGCAGGTACTATTGTGAAAAAGTTAAGACCCCGGGCTCGAGGACGTAGTTATCCGATAAAAAGACCTACTTGTCATATAACAATTGTAGTGAGGGATAAATCTAAATTATTTAGAGATAATATAAAAATATGGGACAAAAAATAAATCCACTTGGTTTCAGACTTGGTACAACCCAAAGTCATCATTCCTTTTGGTTCGCACAACCACAAAATTATTCCGCAGGTGTACAGGAAGATGAAAAAATACGGAATTGTATCAAGGATTATGTACAAAAAAATAAGAGAACGTCCTCAGGTTTCGAAGGAATTGCACGTATACAAATAAAAAAAAGAATCGATTTGATCCAAGTCATAATCCATATTGGATTCCCTAATTTATTAATAGAGGGCCGAACACGAGGAATCGAAGAATTACAGATGAATGTACAAAAGGATTTTCATTCTGTAAACCGTAAACTTAACATTGCTATAACAAGAGTTGAAAACCCTTATGGACAACCTAATATTCTTGCAGAATATATAGCTTTACAATTAAAAAATAGAGTTTCATTTCGAAAGGCAATGAAAAAAGCTATTGAATTAACTGAACAAACGGATACAAAGGGAATTCAAGTACAAATTGCCGGGCGTATTGACGGAAAAGAAATTGCACGCGTCGAATGGATTAGAGAAGGCAGGGTTCCTCTACAAACAATTAGTGCTAAAATTGATCATTGTTCCTATACAACTCGAACTATCTATGGAGTATTAGGCATAAAAATTTGGATATTTGTAGACGATAAATAATGTATCTTTATTTGTCTTGCCGTTCTGTCCAGCGATAGAACAAACGAAAAAGACATGACAAATTTCATTCTTTATTCCATTAAATCAAACAAAACCAAGCAATTCAAATTCTATATTCTATAAGATTGAATAAAAATTAGATTGACCATTTAGTATAAATGCTATGCTTAGTGTGTGACTCGTTAGTTTTTTAGAGTTTAGAGTGTAGTTGGATTAAAAAATTTTGACCAACCCTTACTATGAGCTTACTAACTATATAAACTTATAACCAACTTATAGCTTCGTATTGTCGAGATTCCAATAAACAGTCACTATATGACTGAATCAATCATATAGTTGTAGCAACTGAAATTTTTTAAAGGTTGCGAAGCAAAAATAAAGGGATGTGGATAAATGGAAGGATGATAGAAAGAGAGAATAAAAGTATCAATGATATATTATTCCAATATGTATGGTCTATGAATTATCTCACAAAGGCAGTGTGATAAAGCATCAATACTGATATAATATCAATAATTAAAAATTATTGATAAAGAGCCTTGGGTTAATAGAAACTAAGAAAATTGACTCAGGAACAAATTTTGTTGGGGCTCCATTGCGAAGTTTGGGCCTAACCATTAACGAAGAGGCTATAGGAACGACAGAACCCATGATTGCATAAGATTCCATTGAAAACAAATGAATCCTAATGATTCATTGGGGGGGATGGCGGAACGAACCAAGAACAAATTTATTTATTCTAAAAGTAAAAGGTCTGACCCGACGAATAAAGCACGAAAGAGTTAATATTCGCCCGCGAAACCCGTAGTAATATTAATGAATCATTTCATTCGCGAGGAGCCGGATGAGAAGAAACTCTCATGTCCGGTTCTGCAGTAGAGATGGAATTTAATTAATAAAGAACCATCAACTATAACCCCAAAAGAACAAAATTTCGTAAACAACATAGAGGAAGAATGAAGGGAATATCTTTTCGAGGCAATCATATTTGTTTCGGCGGATACGCTCTTCAAGCACTTGAACCCGCTTGGATCACGGCTAGACAGATAGAAGCAGGACGAAGAGCAATGACACGATATGCGCGTCGTGGCGGAAAAATATGGGTACGTATATTTCCCGACAAACCTGTTACAGTAAGACCCGCAGAAACACGTATGGGTTCGGGGAAGGGGGCCCCCGAATATTGGGTATCCGTTGTTAAACCGGGTCGAATACTTTATGAAATGGGCGGAGTATCAGAAACTGTAGCCAGAGCAGCTATTAAAATAGCTGCGCGTAAGATGCCTATACGAACTCAATTCGTTATTGAGGGATAGGGATGCATAAATAAAAAGAAAGGCGATGATTAAAAAATATGGGTTTATTTTTTTTTTAGACAGACAATATTTCTTTTTATTTTTTTTCTTTTGCAACGAAATAACAGATTAAAATAAAAATGATATGATTCAACCTCAGACTCTTTTGAATGTAGCGGATAATAGTGGAGCTCGAAAATTGATGTGTATTCGAATCTTAGGAGCTGGTAACCAACGATATGCTCATATTGGTGACGTTGTTGTTGCCGTAATCAAAGAAGCAGTACCAAATATGCCTTTAGAAAGATCAGAAGTTATTAGGGCTGTAATTGTGCGTACATGTAAAGAACTCAAACGTGACAACGGCATAATAATACGATATGATGACAATGCCGCGGTTGTTATTGATCAAGAAGGAAATCCAAAAGGAACTCGAGTTTTTGGTGCAATCGCTCGGGAATTGAGACAGTTGAACTTTACTAAAATAGTTTCATTAGCTCCTGAGGTATTATAAATACTAATAGTATATTTAACTATGATATAGCGGGGTATCCGAGAGGGGTCAAGTCAATTAGTAGATTGTGTATCACGCATATATTTTTAATTAATATAAAATATATATTGAATTTTTTATTATAAAAAAAAATTTAAATAAAAAACATGTTGATTATATCAAAATTAGGGGGTACCAATAATTATAGTTCACCATGGGTAAGGATACTATTGCCGATATAATAACTTCTATAAGAAATGCTGACATGGATAAAAAAAGAACGGTTCGAATAGCATCTACTAATATTACCGAAAACATTGTGAAAATACTTCTACGAGAAGGTTTTATCGAAAACGTTCGTAAACATCAGGAAAGTAACAAATGTTTCTTGGTTTTAACCCTACGACATAGAAGGACTCGAAAGGGAATATATCGAACTATTTTAAAACGTATCAGCCGACCAGGTCTACGAATCTATTCCAACTATCAACGAATTCCTAAAATTTTAGGTGGAATGGGGATTGTAATTCTTTCTACTTCTCGAGGTATAATGACAGATCGAGAAGCTCGACTAGAAAAAATTGGGGGAGAAATTTTGTGTTATATATGGTGATCTTACACCCCTTCCTCCTGTTATCTAAATTTTCTCTCTAACTTACGGGAGACGTATAATTTATAGAATTCGCAACAAGGATTCGAACTTTTAGTTGATTTTTTAAACATTACTTTCGTGAGGATATAATTTGAAATTAACAAAAAGAAATAAACTTATTTTCCAAGGAATAAATTTAGAATTAAAGTAAGGAATAATAAATATGAAAATAAGGGCTTCTGTTCGTAAAATTTGTGAAAAATGTCGACTTATCCGTAGGCGTGGACGGATTATAGTGATTTGTTCCAATCCGAGACATAAACAGAGACAAGGGTAATCTTTCTAAACTAAATATCTTTCTAAACTAAATAAAGAACTTTCTAAAATAAAAAGAAGGACCCGTGTAAGTGTAAAAGAATCTGTTTTAACATGAGATGGATATCTCCGTATCTTTCCGTATATTTCTTACTCATATTTATGAGATGATAAAATATGACAAAACCTATCCCAAGAATTAGTTCGCGTAAGAATGGGCGTATTGGTTCGCGTAAGAATGGACGTAGAATACCAAAAGGTGTTATTCATGTTCAAGCAAGTTTCAACAATACCATTGTAACTGTTACAGATGTACGAGGGCGGGTAGTTTCTTGGGCCTCCGCGGGTACTTCTGGATTCAAAGGCACAAAAAGAGGGACACCTTATGCGGCTCAAGCAGCAGCTATAAATGCTATTCGTACAGTAGTTGATCAGGGCATGCAACGAGCAGAAGTTATGATAAAAGGACCCGGTCTTGGAAGAGATGCAGCATTACGAGCCATCCGTAGAAGTGGTCTACTATTAAGTTTCGTGCGCGATGTAACACCTATGCCACATAATGGATGTCGACCTCCTAAAAAAAGACGTGTGTAGGAATAAGAATTAAATGGATTTCAAGAGAAATAAATAATTCAATAATCTGATTAAATAACAATATTTAGTATGGTTCGAGAGGAAGTAGGAGGGTCCACTCGAACATTACAGTGGAAGTGTGTTGAATCAAGAATAGATAGTAAGCGTCTTTATTATGGTCGTTTCATTCTGTCCCCGCTTATAAAAGGTCAAGCCGATACCATAGGTATCGCCATGCGAAGGGCTTTACTTGGAGAAATAGAAGGAACATGTATCACACGTGCAAAATCTGAGAAGGTAACACATGAATATTCGACAATAGTAGGTATTAAAGAATCAGTCCACGAAATCTTAATAAATTTGAAAGAAATTGTATTGAGAAGTAACCTATATGGAATTAGAGACGCATCTATTTGCGTCAGAGGTCCTAGACACGTAACCGCTCAAGATATCATCTCACCACTTTCTGTAGAAATAGTTGACACGACACAGCATATAGCTAACCTTACGGAACCAATTGATTTGTGTATTAAATTACAAATTAATAGGAATCGCGGATATCGTATGAAACCCACAAATAACTCTCAAGATGGAAGTTACCCTATAGATGCTGTATTCATGCCTGTTCGAAATGCAAATCATAGTATTCATTCTTATGGGGATGGGAATGAAAAACAAGAGATACTTTTTCTAGAAATATGGACGAATGGGAGTTTAACTCCTAAGGAAGCACTTTATGAAGCTTCTCGTAATTTGATTGATTTATTTATTCCTTTTCTACATACAGAGGAAGAGGGCATTAATTTCACAGAAAATAAAAACCGGTTTACTTTACCCCCTTTTACCTTTCAAGATAGATTAACTAATTTTAATAAAAACAAAAAAAGAATTCCATTGAAATGTATTTTTATTGACCAATTAGAATTGCCTTCCAGGACCTATAATTGTCTCAAAAGGTCCAATATACATACATTATTGGACCTTTTGAGTAATAGTCAAGAAGACCTTATGAGAATTGAATATTTTCGCATAGAAGATGTAAAACAAATATTAGACACCCTACAAAAGCATTTCGCAATCGATTTACCTAATAAAAAATTTTTATTTTAAATTTGAAATCTATTATAGATTATATATCTTTTTATTTGCTTCTTCTTTCTTTTTAGATTAGAAAGAAGATGCAAATAAAAAGATATATAAAGAAAATCTCAATCAAAATTAGAAATTTAGTTTTTAATCTTCAGCACGATCCGTACTCAGCTCAGAATGGAGTATAATCTAATTAATGTATCTAAGGAATAGTCTTGCTTCAAAGTCAATCTTCCCTAGATACTTAATACTTATACACTTAATACACGGTATTTCAAAGTTGAATCCATTTGAATTTAAAAAAGACCTAAAGTTAGGGATTTATCAATAGGTAATGTTGCTCCAATACCTAACCAAAGAGCTACTACGGTACCGATCAAAAAGACTGTTGTAGCTACTGGACGACGAAATGGATTTTGGAATTTATTGACATTCTCCAAAAAGGGTACTGTCAATAATCCCGTTGGTACTGAAACCATTAAAAGAACACCCAATAACTTATTGGGTACTGTACGGAGTATTTGAAATACGGGAAAGAAGTACCATTCAGGTAATATTTCCAAAGGAGTCGCAAATGGATCCGCCGGTTCACCAATCATTGACGGTTCTAAAACCGCTAAGCCCACGTTACACGCAATAGTACCTAGAATTACTACCGGAAAAATATATAAAAGATCATTGGGCCATGCGGGTTCTCCATAATAATTATGCCCCATCCCTTTAGCCAATTTAGCTCTTAATACAGGATCATTCAAATCAGGTTTTTTTGTTATTGGGATAGGTGAATTCTTAATTCTTAGGAATCCATCCTCCGAAGGAACCGGACATGATAATTTTTAATCATCCGGCTCGAGCAAGAATCAAATAGAAGTAGATCCGTATAAAAAATATATATTTCACACATATCCGCGCTATATTATATAGCTATATATTAATATATAATGACTCAATGTAAGAAATACCTAGTTCAATTTTCCGAAGTTGCAATTATTCATTGCAAAGAATTAAATTCTTACAGATAAATGCTCAATATCCAAGTAGGCTTACAAATTTGATCATGATCAAGTGCTTTTTGGATTGTCTCATGTCTTTTGATTGATGTTTATCCCCACAACATCTCGATTTTCTTAAATACAAACAAAGTATTTACTTGTTACTAATAAAGTATAGCCTCCATTCTTCCTTAGATCCCTTATTTCACTCCGATAGTATCATAGATCTGGATCAATGCGGAGGAAATGAATGCATTTCTATACTATAAATAAAATTCAAATAAATAAGTGGAATAGATACAACATTGGGTCGTGCCACATTATTTATTCTATGCTTCTATTCTACGGGATCTTGCGGAGCCTGCTCATACATGACATGATTCGGGTATGATCATAGAAAAAATTCTCCTCAAGTGAACCGGCATATCCCTACTTATAGTTATAGTAGGGGGACTTACGTGGTGGTTGGATGCGGAGACACATTTTATTTGGTTGTGAATTCCAACGTGGCAGATAAAATCATATATCTGCATGGCCCAATCAATAGTTCAAGTCACACACTCCCATAATCCATCTTCTCTTTAGAGAATCCACTTCAACTATTTGGTATCAAATAAGGAATACAATACTTCAGAGTTGAAGAGAGGTATCCAAAAAACATGTCTTATTTTTAAATAATCCATATTTGTAGCAATGAAATACAAGACTATTTTTTCTTCCTCCCCGAAATGATATA